AATGATATTGCCATAAATGAAGAAAATAATATTTCCATTTATTAATCAGAATAGGCGTATTATTTGAAGAAAGAATTGATTTTTCTTGATATCTAACATAATGCATAAAAGGATCTTTGCATAACTCCAAGATGTCCCGAAATTCATTATGAATAAATACTTTGGCAAGATTTTTGATTTTTATAAAAAAATATATTCGTTGAAAAAAGAATCCAGAAAATGTTGAACGTAAATGAAAAGATTGATTACGAAGAAAGAAAAAGATGGATTCGTATTCACATATATGAAAATTATATAGGAACAAGAAAAATCTTGGATTGGTTTTTGAAAAAAACCAATTCTTTGGAAGAATAAACCTATTCCAATTACAATACTCATAGAGAAAGAAACGTAAGAAATGCAAAGAAGAGGCATCCTTCAACCAGTAACGTAGGGTTTGCACCAAGATCTCTAGATGGATGTGATAGGGTATTAGTACATTTGACACAGAATCTAAATGGGACAATTTGTCCTCTAAAAAAGAAAATATTGAATGAATTGATCGTAAATTACGAAATTGATCTACCTCTTTCCTTTCTAAGGAAAAGAATAATCGAAAAGAAAATGGAATTTCCACAGTGACTGCAAATGCCTCGGATAGAATTTGCGAATACAAATTCTTGTTGAAAGCAAAAAACCTATTTTGTCTAGAATCAGTATCCACCAAAATAATCAAAGGATTCTGTTGATACATTCGAATAATTAAACGTTTAACAATTATTGAACTAATTCTTTTGTCATAACCCACATTTTCTAACCAAATAGATCTAATTGATCTCTTTAAAACATGATGAGCAAGTGTATAAATATACTCCTGAAAAAGGAGTGGGTATAGGAAGTTGTGTTGCCAAGATCTATTTAGGTCTAAATATCCTTGAAATGGATCCATTGGAAATTGGATTGGAATCAAAAGAAACAGAAAGTAGTCCATTTATTGATTATGAAACGATATATATAGTGCGATGCAGTCAAAACAAAGCGTTATAGTAAGAAAATACTAGATATCTCGGAGACAGGTAGACTCATCAACAGACTCTCTATCCTCTCTTTCAATCTAAATAGTTTATATTTGTTTCTAGGATAACAAAACAAGATGGGTTAGAAATCCTTTATTTTTCAAACCAACCGCTCTTTTGATTTTTGAAAATCAATATATTTATCAATATGCTGCTTCTTCTACACATTTATGTACAACCCAGAATAGGACATAACTAATAATTAGGACTTATTTGATTAATAAAAACGAAAATAGATAAGATACTATAATCATGCACTCAAGTGGAATTCTTCCCCCGTACTGGGCACTAATATATTTTTAACGTATAATTAGATCGAGTAATCATTCAAATTTAGAACAAAAGCTCGTTGCTCTTTTTCCTTATAAAAACTGAAATTGAAGTCGGAAAACTCTATCCATTTATTCATTCGACCCCATTCTGATTCTGAATTAATTTCATTTTTTCGTACCCCCAAGTTTTCGAACCGATCCAGTTAAAGTAAAACTGAAACATTCTCAGAATTCTCTATTCATACGACATGCTGTTTTTTCCAGTCATTCCTTTCCGGATCAGTCGTGGTCTTACAAAGTCTACAAAAGGTATGAATGAATCCCTTACTTCATTGAAGTGTGTAAAAGATGCTAGCCGCACTTAAAAGCCGAGTACTCTACCGTTGAGTTAGCAACCCGAAGAACAAAAAATGGGCACTGTTTGGTTGGATAAAAAGCTAAAGAGATCAAATTGAACAACACAATCAAAACATCAAACTAGCAAAAAATCCATCGAAAATTTTCAATTCTGAAATTATTATTAATTTCAGAAATTCCCATTTATTTAAGAGTCAAAAAAGAGAATATTTTGCAGATAAAAATAAAAGAAATAAAAAATCTAGTCAAAATCTTTTCAAGTAAAAAAAGCGAGGAAATGGATCCGTTTATCCACGATCGAATTATATTTGCTCAATAGACTCTTGTCAATATATAAAAACGACACGGTAAAAAAAAGTGTTAAGAAACAAAAAGAGGGAGGGAGAGGGGGATCTACTAGAAAAAAGTTATAAAACTAAATACAAATTTCCCCCTTATCCTTTTTTTTATTAATTGAATTTCTTACGAAATTTATAAAAAACCCCCGCCCTTTTGAAAATATCAAAAAGAGTTCCTGTAGGTTGAGCACCCTTTTCAAGAAAATATAAAATAGCAGGAATATTTAAATAGGTTTGACTATTTATAGGATCATAAAAACCCATTTTACACAGATCTTTTCCTTCTCTTCGGGATCGACCATCGATTGCAACAATTCGATAAACAGCTCATTGGGATCGATGTAGACAAACTCTAACTCCCCCCAGAAACGTATACGAAGTTTTCGCCTCGTACGGCTCGAGAAATTGAAGTGATGTCTATATATACAAGGTCAAATAGATCCATAAAGAAATTAGACTAATATTAAGTATTAAGAAATATTCAAAAATAATAATATTATTTGATTTTATATCAATAGAAAAAAAACACACACATTTTTCTCCTCATAACTCAAGTTGGATAACTATGAAATAGCTCAAAAGAAAATTAGAAAAGCCTATTTATTTCATTTTTTGAGTAGTCTCTAATCCATCTTTTTTGTCCCCATTAAAACAAAATCGATTTTGACCCTTCGTTCTTAATCTAGTTGTCGAGACAATAAAAAAAGGGGGATTTTCTTGTTCCAAGATACTTTATCTTTACCGTGAATCATTGGGTTTAGACATTACTTCGGTGACTTAAAATCGTTTGAAAATGGCAGCAACATGCCCCCTTTTATGCTTTTTTTCTATAAAAATAAAAGATTCATAGAAAAGAGTATCACACGTAAAAAAATCACTATACTTACAAAGTTGTTAAAACTTATTAATTAGCACTAACCCTAGATTCCTTGCCCCTGAGAAAAGAATCAATAGTTTCGACTCGAGCTACATCACGTACTATCTTACACTACAATCAAAAAAAAACCAAGGGTCTGGTGTAAGAGAACAAAAGATGTCGAGCCAAGAGCACATTTATAATTCAAATGGTGGATATAAGAATCCACGGACGATCCCGTCTGTCAAGCCGCACGTTGCTTTCTACCACATCGTTTCAAACGAAGTTTTACCATAACATCCCCCCCGATTTTAACTGGTATGTAATTGATTCAATTATGGAATCACGAATAGTCATTTGTTCGTTCGTTACAGTTATTCCATAGGAATGCATATTTTTTTTTTTCAATTTCTATGAATGACTGCTTTTTTTACGAAGTCGTAGCAAAAATAAAATTTCATACCAATTTTTCTTTTTTCATTTTATTGACTGAATTGCAATATGCTATTTTTGATTTTCTTTCTAAAGAAAAAAGAAAAATTTATCAATTCCTAATATTCGATTTTCGAATCTTTCTGTTTCGATTTCGGATTGATAAATTTTTCTTATTGAATCCACATTCCATCTTCAGAGGATCAAATACTTATAAAAAAGCAAAAAAATTCATGATTTTCTTTTACGAGTAGTTTCGGCTGACTGAGCGGGTTCAATAACGCTTAGTTAAATAAACTAAATATAAATTAGGGGAATCAAATAGAAATATAGGATCTATGAATTACTTATTATTCCATCCATTTTGATACATTGAAAATTAGATTTTGATATTTTTATCAAATACTTAAAAATAAGGTTCAAAGAAAATACATAATGTATAACATTTTTTTTTACTAACTTATTCATTTCATCTGCTTAATTTCATCTAATTTGTATTAGACCAGGTATTCAAATGAGTGTGTTCGATTATTAATCGTTATAATAGTTATATGAGAGGTTAAGGCTTTTCAACTAACTAATTTCTTTTAGCTTAAGTAATAATAATATTAACTACTCTATACTCTATTCTAAGAGTATAGATCGAATGAAGGGAGGGAGACGGGGGAGTTCAATCTGTTGTTAATTTGTTTGAAATTGATTTAAAATTCTTGAAATCTATAGCTCCTATGTTATCCAAATCACAACTTGATTCAGATCCATTTATGACAATCTTTCGTTATTCTCAAAATATCTAAATATCTATATTCTTTCTTTCTAGATATAAAATAGAAAAAGGTATTCCCTGGGACGGAAGGATTCGAACCTCCGAATAGCGGGACCAAAACCCGTTGCCTTACCACTTGGCCACGCCCCATTTGTCTTTCTGTTCAATCAATACTAATAAACATTAGTATTAGTACTGGTTGTTCGTCAATTCCAATCAAAAAATAGATTGTTCCGAGGATTTTGACACGTAGACGCGAGAGAAAAATGAATTTATTGATCATTAGATAGAATTTAATTAAAATATTGTCTAAAATACGATTTCTTCTATTCTTTTATTTTGAAAATCAAACGGTTTTTAATTGGGTGAGTTTTCAAAATAAAATTTTTAGTTTTATTTTTCTGTTTTAACAGATATCCAATAAAACTCAATCAAAATTAAATTATCTCCAAATTCAATACAGGAAAAAAATGTTTATTATGCTTAATATCTTTAGTTTGATCTACTTCTGTTTTCATTTCACCCTTTATTTGAATTCAAGTAGTTTTTTAGTAGTCAAATTGCCAGAGGCCTACGCTTTTTTGAATCCTATCGTAGATATTATGCCAGTAATACCCCTTCTGTTTTTTCTATTAGCCTTTGTTTGGCAAGCTGCTGTAAGTTTTCGATAAGATGTTGAGTAATGTACTAGACATTATTTATCCGAGAACGAAAATGCTAATAATTATTCGATAAACTTTAGAATATGAACCCTCGATTCAAACGATTGATAATTGGAATTCTTTTCTCATTCTGATTCTTTTTAGAAACTTTGCTTTTGAATTTATATTTCATTCTTTGACTTAGTGAAACCCTCTTTTGAGCCCCCTAATAGGGGGTAGTAAAGAATTTTTTTTGAGATCAACCCACTTTTATTGCAAATACATTTTTGAGTTCTTTTTCTAGAAACCGTTTTGTTTATTGGTGTCGAAATAGGATATGTGGTAGAAAAAAGGATAATATATTCTCTCTCTTTTTTTTTTCAAAAAATGACTTGGAGATTGTGTAATGCTTACTCTCAAACTCTTTGTTTACACAGTAGTGATATTCTTTGTTTCTCTCTTTATCTTTGGATTCCTATCTAATGATCCAGGACGTAATCCCGGGCGTGACGAATAAAAAAAGGACTTTATTGTCCATTTTTGAATTTCAAAAAAAGATCAAATATCAATTCATCAATAAAAACGGAAAGAAAGGGATTCGAACCCTCGGTACGAAAAGCTCATACAACGGATTAGCAATCCGACGCTTTAGTCCACTCAGCCATCTCTCCCAATTTGAAATTTTAAATCTTACTTTCCAAAAGTAAGATAGAAAAAAAACCTCTCTTTCCTTATTTCTCGTTATCTTTATTAAAATTAGATTTTAGATTAGAATTCTATTCACATTAGATAAAATCTATTCTATCTATATAGATATTGAAAAAACAAGGGTCGAAAGAATTCTTTCAAAAAAAGAAAGAAAATAAAAAATATTTCTTCTGTCGAAATATATTGTTTATTTTCTTATCCTGGCTTGGTTCATACCTAGCCAGGCCTTTTTTTGTACCAAATCATATATATTACAAATATATGTTTAAAAAAATTCTTTTTATTGAATGAAATATCAATATAAGAACAATTTTGATTCTAGGATATAGAATAGAATCAAAGTTTCATTTTTTTCGTTAGTCTTTTGAATTATTGACTTCTATTTTATTTCCTGATTTATTATTATATCATAATTATTAATTAGAATCGACTTAATAATCTAATTCGAATATTAATACTATTCTTTATTTTCTTCCTTTTTTCTTCCCCCTCCTCTTATAAAGGTACTGTACTGAAAGAAACTTGTTATTGAGTTATTAATAATTAGGAGTCCTCTTTAACTAATTTATTGAAATAAACCCGATTAGGTCTAATAAAAAAAATAAAACACACCTATGCTATCATTTTAATTATTATTTTCGGATTCTATCTCTTATTCTGATTCTGATTACGCTGATTACCTTCTTATTCGACAAAAGATTTATTTATACACAATAATGGCATTGTAGCGGGTATAGTTTAGTGGTAAAAGTGTGATTCGTTTTAGTAATCTCTTTTAGAGTTAAGGGGTCCCTCGGATTTGCTTCATATTCCGAACAAAAACTTTTTTTCTTAAAAGGATTGAATCCTTTCCTTTACCTATCAATTCACTAAGAAGGAGTCGAGGAAGAATCGAAATTCTCGTGATTTGAGTCCAAGGTTAAAATTTTTGATAAATTTTGAAAATTGGATTTTCAAATAGCGAAACACAATTTGTTTTATTGGATCAAGACTCCCAATAACTATGCGTATGGATAAAGGATCCATGGATAAAGATAGAAAAGTGTAGTTCGAATCGTAACTAAATCTTCAATCTTTCCCTATTATTCTAGAAATAGAAAGAAGAAAGATTAAAGCAAAATAGCTTATCTATTAAATAAGGATGTCTTTAGTTTCCGAAGGACACTAAACTTTTTTTAGTTTTAGCTCGGTAGAAAGAAAAAAACTTTTCCTACGGATTCTATTACATCAAATAGAAATAGAGAACGAAGTAACTAAGAGAATATTGTTAGAATACCCTATTCTATATTCCAGAGGGGATTGTCTAGAAAGCCGAATCTCTTTGAATGCATTCAAAGAGACAGCTGACATAGATGTTATGGTTCAACAATTTTTTGTTTTGATTCAGGTCTTATTTCAATCTTGATATTTATTCATACATCCATAAAGGAGCCGAATGAAATCAAAGTTTCATGTTCGGTTTTGAATTAGAGACGTTAACAATGATGAATCAACGTCTACTATAACCCCTAGCCTTCCAAGCTAACGATGCGGGTTCGATTCCCGCTACCCGCTCTACTAAAATGATATAGTATTCTATATAAAAAGAATATTTTGATATTCAATATAATTAATCCTATATTCTATCATAATAGAAAAATATTCTATTATGAGTATATCTTTAAGCTATTATGAGTATATCTTTAAGATTGAATATAGAATTCCGTAGATTCTACCCCCATAAATATCATCTTTTTAAGAACACCAAACCAGAAGCCAAAAAGCAAGAAATGTGAAAAAAAAAAGCGTCCATTGTCTAATGGATAGGACATAGGTCTTCTAAACCTTTGGTATAGGTTCAAATCCTATTGGACGCAAGTTCTTCTATGTATTTTTTTTAGGTTTCTATCCAAAAGATATTGCTTTTTATGTTGACTGATTTGCATCAGGGATGCTTCAAATAGGGCGTCTTAGATGATTATTTTCTCGAAATTTTTTTTGTTAATATAAATTGTACAAATGTATTTTGAATAGTATTGAATACTATTAATTATTTAATACAAATAAATATATTAATTATATTAATGGTAAGAAAA